ATTAAGGTAGCAAAGCAAGGCTATGCAAAAGGCTTAAAACCTCAATACAGATGTTCAAATCATCTCCTTAATATTAGAAAGTCAAGAATCGAACTTGAACTAGAAAGCCCAAAACTTTCCATACTACCAATATACTACCTTCTAAGCAGGGTCAGCTAAATAAGCTATCGGGCCCATACCCCGAAAATGCCACACAGGCCCCTGCTAATAAACCCAATATCCTGACTCGTTATCACAACAAGCATCGTTCTAAGCACCTCTATAATCACATCAACGACACACTGATTAATAACATGGGTCTGCCTAGAAATCAATACACTATCCATAACCCCAGCTATTTCCAAACCGAACCACCCTCGGGCGACTGAAGCAGCAACAAAATACTACCTAACACAAACCATCGCCTCCACAACTATACTATTTGCAGCTACAATAAATGCCCTCAACTCCTCAAACTGAGAAATACACCTAACAACAGAACCAACAACAACCATCATCACCTTATCCCTTATAATAAAAATAGCAGCGGCACCATTCCACTTCTGATTACCAGAAGTATCACAAGGGACAACAACCCTAACAGCCCTAACAATCCTAACATGACAGAAAATCGCACCCCTCACAATCCTTCTTTATATCAACAACAAAACCAATATCACACTCTTACTCACATCCGCCATTCTATCTATCATAATTGGAGGCCTAGGGGGCCTTAACCAAACCCAACTACGAAAACTCATAGCATTTTCATCAATCGCCCACACAGGGTGAATCCTAACAACACTCACCATAGCACCAAACATCTCACTCCTGACATTTATACTCTATATCATAACCACAGTTCCAATCTTCCTAACCATAAACCTCTCATCGCTAATAACAATAAAAGATATCGGAACGACGTGATCTAACTCACCAACCATTATACTTCTGCTCTCAATAACTATCCTATCTATAGGGGGACTTCCACCAATAACAGGATTTATACCAAAATGATTAATTCTCAATAAAATAATACACTTAAACATAACAGTTGAAGCCCTAATTATAGCCACAACATCCCTACTAAGCTTATATATCTACATACGGCTAATATATATATCATCCATAACCCTACCACCCCACACCTCCCTAACACCAATAAAATGACGAACACCACACAAAAAACACCAAATAATAACCTCAACCATAGCAATAATAATAGCCCTGTTACTACCACTATCACCAAACATGTAGAAACTTAAGTTATTTCAAACTAGAGGCCTTCAAAGCCCCCAAAAAAGTTACCGCTTTAGTTTCTGATTAGAGCCTGCAGACCCACTACATCTCCTGCTTGCAAAACAGATATTTTAATTAAACTAAAGCTCCCTAGATTAGCGGGCCTCGATCCCACGAAAGACTAATTAACAGCTAGCTGTCCAAACCGGCGGACCTTAACCTAGCTTCTCCGTTTTTGGGCGGGGGGAAAAAACGGAGAAACCCCGGGCAGCTGCCTACTTCAGATTTGCAGTCTGACATGATTACACCTCGGAATTTTGGTAGAAAGGAGGACCCTATGTGTAATTTTACAAATTACCGCTTAAATCAGCCATACTACCTGTGTTTATCACCCGCTGACTTTTCTCGACAAACCACAAAGATATCGGAACACTTTACCTACTATTCGGCGCATGGTCTGGATTAATCGGAGCCTGCTTAAGCATTCTAATACGTATAGAACTAACACAACCCGGATCTTTATTCGGCAGTGACCAGATTTTTAATGTCTTAGTCACTGCACACGCATTCATCATAATCTTTTTCATGGTTATACCTATCATAATTGGGGGGTTTGGAAACTGATTAATCCCTTTAATAATCGGAGCCCCGGACATAGCATTCCCCCGTATAAATAATATAAGCTTTTGACTACTACCACCAGCCCTGCTGCTTCTTCTATCTTCATCTTATGTAGAGGCCGGAGCCGGCACGGGTTGAACAGTTTACCCGCCCCTATCGGGAAACTTAGTACACTCGGGCCCATCCGTCGACCTAGCAATCTTCTCTCTACACTTAGCAGGAGCCTCCTCCATCCTGGGCGCAATCAACTTCATTACAACGTGCATCAATATAAAACCTAAATCTATACCAATATTTAATATTCCCTTATTCGTCTGATCAGTGTTGATTACCGCTATTATACTACTGCTAGCCCTACCTGTATTAGCAGCAGCAATCACAATACTACTAACCGACCGAAACCTAAACACCTCTTTTTTTGACCCCTCCGGAGGGGGCGACCCAGTTTTATTCCAACACCTATTCTGATTTTTTGGACACCCAGAAGTATACATTCTTATCCTGCCAGGGTTCGGCATTATTTCAAGCATCATCACATTCTATACGGGGAAAAAAAATACATTTGGATATACAAGCATAATCTGAGCTATGATATCCATTGCAATTCTAGGTTTTGTGGTATGGGCACATCATATATTCACTGTTGGACTTGATATTGACAGCCGCGCCTACTTCACAGCAGCAACAATAATTATTGCAATCCCAACCGGAATTAAAGTATTCGGTTGATTAGCCACCCTAGCAGGAGGCCAGATTAAATGACAAACCCCAATCTACTGAGCTCTTGGCTTCATCTTCCTTTTTACTGTGGGCGGAATAACCGGAATCATCCTAGCAAACTCATCATTAGACATTGTACTACACGACACATACTATGTGGTAGCCCATTTTCACTATGTGCTCTCCATAGGAGCAGTTTTTGCCATTATGGGTGGCCTAACCCATTGATTCCCCCTATTCACAGGGTATGAGTTAAACCAAACCATAACAAAGACCCAATTCTGAGTAATATTCACCGGAGTGAATATAACATTTTTCCCACAACACTTCCTGGGGTTATCGGGTATACCACGACGATATTCTGATTTCCCAGATGCTTTCACCTTATGGAATACAATCTCATCAATTGGATCAGCTATCTCCCTAGTAGCTGTGTTAATATCACTATTTATTGTATGAGAGGCACTTACATACAAGCGCGAACTTCAACCACCACTTGGAAAAAAAACTCACGTTGAGTGGTTTTATGGGACACCGCCACCACACCACACCCACACCGAACCCACATTTATACTAAATAACACATATGCCCCAATTCGAAATTTTATTACTTATATAGAATGACCTTGGCCCGAGAAAAGGCAGAACTAAACCTGCCATCTATTAATTTCAAGTTAACCGCATGTATGCTTTCTTCCCGAGAACCTAGTAAACACACATTACATGGCTTTGTCATAGCCAAATCACAGCCTCTGTGGCTCTCATATGCCACATGCAGCTCAACTATCACTACAAGAAGCCATCGGACCAACAATAGAAGAAGTCGTATTCTTACACGACCACGTCCTACTTCTCACATGCCTTATATCCTTAGTAGTAATAATATTCGCCATAACAACAACCTTATCAACTCTAACTCACAACGACCCAACAGAAGAAGTTGAACAACTTGAAGCAGCTTGAACCGCCGCACCAATTATAATCTTAATTCTAACAGCCCTACCATCAGTCCGATCCCTTTATCTAATAGAAGAGGTATTCGACCCCTATCTCACCATTAAAGCAACAGGCCACCAGTGGTATTGAAATTACGAATACTCAGATGAAACTCAAATTTCATTCGACTCTTACATAATCCAAACAAAAGATCTACAACCCGGCTCACCACGACTTCTCGAAGTAGATCACCGCATAATTATACCGGCAAATTTACAAACACGAATTGTAGTCACAGCAGAAGACGTTCTTCATTCTTGAACAATCCCATCACTTGGTGTAAAAGTAGATGCCGTCCCAGGACGACTGAACCAGATCCCTTTGACCACATCCCGAGTGGGAACCTTCTTCGGCCAATGCTCAGAAATCTGCGGAGCAAATCACAGCTTTATACCAATCGCAGTAGAAGCCACCCCCCTATATTACTTCGAACAATGACTCGCCTCAGAACAATCATTGAGAAGCTTATATAGCATTAGCCTTTTAAGTTGAAGAAGAAACATTGTTTCCTCAGTGAATGCCACAACTAGATACAATCTTCATCTCCCTAGTTTTCCTATGGACCTGGTTCATACTTCACCTTATTATAAAAAAAGTTAATACTTTCCCAATAACAGCAGGACCAAAAAATACACATACAACACACAATAAACAAACACCAATCCTACCATGAATATAAACATATTTGAACAATTCTCAAGCCCAGAACTTCTATTAATTCCAACAGCCCCCTTATCAATACTAATCCCAATCATAATAATTCATCATAAACCTAAACTATTAGGAAACCGCATAACAACCGCCATCTTCTGGTTTCTTAAAATAATCCTATTAAACATAACCAATCAACTCACCCTAGATGGACAGAAGTGGTGTCGAGTCTTAACCAGCCTCTTAATCGTAATTCTCCTATCAAATTTATTAGGACTCCTACCCTACACATTCACATCGACCTCCCAGCTATCAATAAACATAGCCATGGCTATCCCTCTATGAATAGCCACTATTATATTCGGGGTAATAAAAAAACCATCAACAACCTTAGCCCATATACTACCAGAAGGCTCCCCAACTCCACTTATCCCATTTATAATCATAATTGAAACCATCAGCATTATAATGCGACCTTTAGCCCTAGGAGTACGACTTACAGCTAACATCACCGCTGGCCACCTACTAATAACCATGATTAGCTCAGCAACACTAAACTTCATCAATACTTATATCCCCTTAAGCATTATAACATGAACCCTTCTACTCTTACTTACCTTATTAGAACTAGCAGTTGCTTGCATCCAAGCATATGTCTTCGTATTACTAGTCATCCTATACCTACAAGAAAACACATAATGACTCACCAACTACACCAATATCACCTAGTAGACCCCAGCCCATGGCCCCTAACGGGGGCCATGGGCTCATTACTCCTAGCCTCAGGACTAGCTATTTGATTTCACACTAACTCTTCTACAGTACTTAAAATTGGCCTACTCACCATTACACTTACAATAGTTCAGTGATGACGTGATGTGGTACGAGAAAGCACCTATCAAGGACATCACACAAAAGGCGTACAAAAAAACATACGGTATGGTATAATCCTTTTCATTACATCAGAGGTCTTCTTCTTCCTAGGGTTTTTTTGGGCCCTATACCATGTCAGCCTAGTCCCCACCCCAGAACTAGGAGCAGAATGACCACCAACAGGAATTACCCCACTAAACCCAACAGAAGTACCACTTCTGAACACAGCAGTACTACTCTCATCTGGGGCAACCATCACATGATCACATCACACAATAGTGGGGGGCAATAAGAAAGAAGCAATTTACGCCCTAATAATAACCATTATGTTGGGGGTTTACTTCACAGCCCTACAAGCATCAGAATATATAGAAACCCCATTTACTATCTCAGATAGTGTGTACGGGTCACTATTCTTCGTAGCTACGGGCTTTCACGGCCTCCACGTCATAATTGGAACATCCTTCCTAATTATTTGTATCTTACGCCTTACCATACACCACTTTACAATAACCCACCACTTTGGATACGAAGCAGCAATCTGATACTGACACTTCGTTGACATCGTATGACTATTCCTTTATATCTCAGTATACTGGTGAGGATCTTATTTCTTTAGTATAGTTGTACAAATGCCCTCCAAACATTTAGCCCCTGAAGGGAAGAAATAATTAACCTCACTACCCTTATTCTTATAGCCGTATTAACAGCAACCCTACTATATACAATCAACACCCATGCTATCACCAAACCAGATATTAATAAACTCTCACCCTACGAATGCGGATTTGACCCCCTCGGAGATGCTCGCACCCCCATCTCTATCCAATTCTTTCTAATCGCCATTTTATTTATTTTATTTGACCTAGAAATCATCCTACTCCTCCCAATTCCATGAAGCATAAACACTAACCCCCCAAATACTACCATTATACTTACTATCACCCTTCTTACAATTCTCACGCTAGGACTTCTATATGAATGACTCCAAGGAGGATTAGAGTGAACAGAGTACTGTGGTAGTCTAACAAGACATCTGATTTCGACTCAGAAGAACTTAGTAATTTAAGCCTTAGTAATGGAACTAGCTAAAACCACCCTATATATAACCTTTATAATCACCATCGTAAGTTTATCAACACAGCAAAAACACCTTATACTCGCCCTAATATGTGTAGAAACAATAATGCTTATCCTATTTACAATATTAGTAGTATTTACATCAACCTCAATAGCCCTATCACAAATCCCAATGCCAACCATCCTTCTTACCATCTCAGTGTGCGGAGCAGCCGTAGGCCTAAGTCTCGTAGTTGCAATTACACGAACCCATGGCAGCGACTTCCTAAAAAACCTAAATCTTTTATAATGCTTAAAATCATTTTTATGACACTAATACTAATCCCAACCGCCTTAACACTACAACCTAAAATACTCTACACAACAACAACCTCCTACGCATTTTTACTCGCCCTAATTAGCCTCAACTTATTAGCACCAACTTCCAGTACACACCTCTACCTGGACAACACTTCCGCCCCACTACTTACACTTTCTTATTGACTACTACCAATAATAATCATTGCTAGCCAAAGTATATTAAAAAAAGAACCCATACAACGCCAGCGTACACTTTTAACAACCCTTATCACACTACAAACTACTATTGCCCTAACATTTACAGCCTACAACCTAACTTTAATATATATTATATTTGAAACCACATTAATCCCAACGCTAATCATTATTACACGCTGGGGCCAACAAGCTGAACGGCTAACAGCAGGCACATACTTTATATTATATACCCTAATAACTTCAATACCACTACTAATAACAACTTTATATTTAAATAACTCATCTTTCACCCCAACCCTTTTTGTACAAATACAACCAACTAACCAATTTACAGAACTTATAATGTGATTAGGGTGCTTAGCTGCCTTCCTAGCAAAAATACCAATTTATGGGCTCCATTTATGACTACCAAAAGCGCACGTAGAGGCCCCAATTGCCGGATCAATAGTCCTAGCAGCCATCCTACTAAAACTCGGGGGATATGGACTTATCCGAATAATACAAACACTACCCCTAATAAAAACAGACGCATTCTTACCATTCATTATTCTCTCACTCTGAGGGGCTATTCTAGCCAACATTACCTGCCTACAACAAACAGACCTAAAATCTTTAATTGCATACTCATCTATTAGCCACATAGGCCTAGTCATTGCCGCAATCATAATCCAAACACAATGAAGTATATCCGGAACAATAGCCTTAATAATTGCCCACGGCTTTACCTCATCAGCACTATTCTGCCTAGCCAACACCTCTTATGAACGAACCAAAACCCGAATTATAATCCTTACACGCGGATTCCACAACATCCTACCAATAATAACAACCTGATGACTTGTAACCAACCTGATAAATATTGCCACCCCACCCAGCATAAACTTCACAGGGGAACTACTAATCGCATCCTCACTATTCAACTGATGTCCAACAACAATCATTATATTTGGCCTGTCAATATTAATCACAGCATCCTACTCCCTACATATGTTCTTATCAACACAAATAAACACACCCCTACTAAACACCACCACTCAACCAACACACACACGAGAACACCTCCTCATTATACTACACATCACCCCACTTGTACTTATCTCATTAAAACCTGAATTAGTAATCTAAGTGTGCGTAATTTAAAAAAAATATCAAGCTGTGACCATGATAATAGGAGCTGCTCCTCACACACCCAGAGGGTGCAATAAGACCTGCTAACTCTTTATTCCGGAAATAACAACCGGGCCCCTCTACCAAAGGATAACAGTATTCCACTGGTCTTAGGCACCAAAATCCTTGGCGCAAATCCAAGTGGTAGAACATGAACCCAACCCCCCCAACAATCACACTAACCATTTTCCTATCATTACTTATTTCAATCACACAACGAACACCGCACAACAAAATCAAAAATAATCTTATGTCCCTATTCCTAATTAGTTTAGTCCCAATTAACCAATTATTAAATAATAATTACAAATCTACCCTATCATCTTCACCCCTTATTATAACTACAACAGAAAATATTAATCTCTCAATCACATTAGACACCCTCTCACTTTTATTTTTACCAATTGCCTTATTTATTACATGGTCTATTACAGAATTCTCAACCTGATATATATCAACTGACCCGTACATCAACAAATTCCTAAAATACCTTATAACCTTCCTAATCGCAATAATAATTATCGTCACAGCAAACAACATATATCAACTATTCATCGGTTGGGAGGGAGTGGGGATCATATCCTTCCTACTCATCGGGTGATGAAGCGGACGGTCCGATGCCAACACAGCAGCACTACAAGCCATTATCTACAACCGCATCGGAGATATCGGCCTAATTATGACAACAGCCTGACTAATAGTTTCATCATCAATTAACATACAAGAAATATTAATTCAATACGAAACAATCCATAATATCCCAATAATCGGCCTTCTAGCAGCAGCAATAGGAAAATCTGCACAATTTGGACTTCATCCATGACTACCATCAGCCATAGAAGGCCCAACGCCAGTATCAGCCCTACTCCACTCAAGCACAATAGTAGTAGCCGGCGTGTTCCTCCTCATTCGACTTCACCCTATATTACACAACAGCAAGTATATAACAACCACATGCTTGATTCTAGGAGCAACAACAACTATATTTGCTGCCGCTGCGGCAACAACTCATGTAGACATTAAGAAAATTATTGCACTATCAACCACAAGCCAACTTGGGTTAATAATAACAATAATCGGATTAAATCAACCAACCCTGGCCTTTCTACACATAATCACCCACTCATTCTTTAAAGCCCTTTTATTCTTATGCTCAGGATCACTTATCCACAACTTAAACAACGAACAAGATGTACGAAAAATAGGCGGCCTACAACTAACCTATCCAATAACCGCCTCATTTCTAATCATCGCCAATCTCTCTCTTATTGGAACACCATTTCTATCCGGTTTCTATTCAAAAGACATAATTGTCGAAACAATAACAAACTCCTACACCAACTCCTGGACCCTTACAATAACACTAATCGCCACCATTATATCCGCCTCCTACAGCACAAAAATCATTCTATCAACACTAGTAGGATATCCACGCATAAATTATAATTTCCATAAAGAAACAAAAAACATTGCTACCCCCTTATTTCGACTAACAGTAATATCTGTCCTAGCAGGCACCTTAACAAAAATCTCAACATTACAAATCACCACAATGATTACCATACCAAAGACTATTAAACTAACTGCACTAATTGCCACCCTAGCAGGCATAACACTATCAAAAGACCTAACCCATACCACTAATCACCTAAAACCCAAAACCCCTAATACACTTAACACATTCCTTAATCAACTTGCCTTCTTTAATATCCCACATCGAACCTCCACAATAAACACACTTAAAACAAGCCAAAAAACCTCAACAGAATTAATTGATCTTTGAACATTAGAAACCTGAGGCCCTAAAGGCCTAACAAACACAATCACCCCAATAATCTACCTGTCAACACAACAAAAAAACATAGTTAAAAACTACCTGTCCACTTTCACTACAACTATAGCATTATGCATAGCCCTAACAATATCTAAAAGGCCGTAACCCACCTAAACGAGATCAACTGAGAATTACAAGAATAGAAAACAAAACCACCAATAAACCCCAAGAACACATAATTAAACCAACACCACCACTACAATAAAATACCCCACCCCCATTTACTTCTATGCATACTAAATCTTCCCAACCCAGATATACTAATAAACCTCCAACCCCGCCAGCAAGCACTCACCATAAAAAACCAACAACCACAGCTAATATAAAAACAACAAAATACTTAGCACCCCCAACCTTAAAAATATCCATTTTATCCTTCTCTACACTAACACAATAACCAAAAACCACAACCAAACCACCCAAATACACAATATACATCACTAAAGCCGCAAACGTACGCCCCAAAACAACCATAAACAAACAACAAAAAAAGGATACCCCTATAAGAGAAATCACCCCTTGATATGGAACAAACGTTACACCCAAGGACATAACACCAAAAACGATTAATACCAAAACCAGATTAAATAAATAATTCATAGTTATCATGGTTCTTGCTCTAACAGAGACCTGCGGCCTGAAAAACCACCGTTGTAAATCAACTACAAAAACATGACCAACCAACACACACTTTTACTATTCAACCTTCTCCCAGTAAGCTTAAACATTTCAACCTGATGAAATTTTGGATCTATATTATTAACCTGTACAGCCCTACAGGTGGTTACTGGTTTCTTTTTAGCAATCCACTATACAGCTAATATCAACCTGGCCTTTTCATCCATTATTCACATCACACGTGATGTACCTTATGGTTGAATAATACAAAACACCCACGCCATTGGCGCATCAATATTTTTTATCTGTATCTACATCCACATCGCACGCGGGTTATATTACGGCTCCTACTTAAACAAAGAAGTGTGATTATCCGGAACAACTTTATTAATCATTTTAATGGCCACAGCCTTCTTCGGCTATGTATTACCATGAGGACAAATATCATTCTGAGCAGCAACAGTAATCACAAACCTATTAACCGCCATTCCATACTTAGGGAACACACTCACAACTTGATTTTGAGGTGGATTCTCAATTAATGATCCAACCCTTACTCGATTCTTTGCCCTACACTTCATCCTACCATTTACTATCATCTCATTGTCCTCCCTACACATTATACTCCTACACACAAAAGGTTCAACCAACCCACTCGGAACAAACTCAGATATTGATAAAATCCCATTCCACCCATATCACTCACATAAAGACATGTTATTATTAACAATAATACTAACCGCACTATTCATTATCCTATCGTTCATACCAGATATATTCAACGACCCTGAAAACTTCTCAAAAGCTAACCCGTTAGTCACACCACAACACATCAAACCAGAATGATATTTCTTATTCGCATACGGTATCCTTCGATCCATTCCAAACAAGCTCGGAGGAACCATCGCCCTAATCTTATCAGTCACCATCCTATTCTCAATACCATTTACCCACACCTCACATACACGATCAATAACATTCCGCCCATTAGCCCAACTTATATTTTGAACACTAATTGCCACCTTTATTATAATTACATGAGCAGCCACCAAACCTGTAGAATCACCATTCACCACAATTGGCCAAATCACCTCCACTTTATACTTCCTATTTTTCATTATTACCCCACTATTAGGGTGGTCAGAAAATAAAATCTCAACTACTAACACCTGCTCAAGTAGCTTACCATAAAGCATTGTTCTTGTAAACCAAAGCCGGACTATGTCCCTAGAGCATCAAAGAAGGCTTACCCATCTCCGACCCCCAAAGCCGGCATTTTAAATTAAACTACTCTTTGAAAAAATAAAGCCCTCCGGGGACCCCCCCCCTACCCCCCCCCGCGCTTAATCCCAACTTCGACTGTAATGTACTTGACTACATTATAGTCTTTATTTCACTATGTATAATCATACATTTATGGCTTGCCCCATTCATATAAACTCGTAACCTTTCTGCAATCATCAATTAGTAAATTTTCCTATTGGACCTACCTGTTCTACCTCATTTTTTAACGTTCCACTCATATGTAAGGGTACCTATTCTTGGTAACCATGACTATCCCGCTCCGAATGGTGTCCCATGCCCTAGCCCAGCCCGTGAAATCCTCTATCCTTCCTTCCTAAATACACAGTCCTGCGTTTCACGGACATAGATCGTAACTCCTCCCAGATTGCTTTTTAAGAGGCCACTGGTTACACCTTCCAGAACATCTCAACGGCCCGGAACCATCCCTCCCTCCTAGCTTTTTAAGAGGCCTTTGGTCGCACCCTTTATCCTGGTACATTCACCCTCATGTTCTTATCACGTATGCCAGCTCCACCCCTGGTTGTCTTTTTTTATCTCTCCTTTCACCTGACACTTCGATGCTCGTTACCGTTACCCCTCACCGGGGTAGACATACTAGTCCGGGTGGCGCACGATTCTTGGCTTCGCATATTCCCTATATGGATCATCTCTTAATGCTTGTTAGACATATTTTTCTCTTGCCCTGCAATCCCCTAAATTTATTTATTATAAAATCGCCGTTGAAAACATTTTTTTTTAACCCTAAATTCAAAAAAATGAAAACAATGAAATACGAAAAACTACAATAAATACCAAAACTCCCGAAATTGAACTTAAATTTTTTACAAATTTCATCACACCACTGTGACAGCATGATATTATAAAAACTCCGGATCTAATTTTTACTCCGGGATTCAACCTTCTTTTCGAGAGAAATTCTCCCGATGTCTAAAGAGGACCCTTTTATAATATTGGAGTTCCTCCTAGAATTTTATATATCTCCTGAAATTTTATATTAAAGAAATTAACAGCATGATATTATAAAAACTCCGGATCTAATTTTTTACTCCGGAATTCAACCTTCTTTTCGAGAGAGATTCTCCCGATGTCTAAAGAGGACCCTTTTATAATATTGGAGTTCCTCCTAGAATTTTATATATCTCCTGAAATTTTATATTAATGTTATCATAGCTTACCTAAAGCATAGCACTGAAAATGCTAAGACGGTTATACCTGATTAACACAAGGTCTTGGTCTTGAACCTCCTATTATCTTTATCCTCTAATTATACATGCAAGCCTCATCATAACAGTGAAACAACCCACCACAATAACACCCGAGTAGGTATCAGGCGTTCGCCCACGACACCAAGCAATACTAAGCCACACCCCCACGGGCCAGCAGCAGTAGTTAATATTAGGCCATAAGCACTAAGCTCGACCTAGCAAGAGAATGTTCACCAGGGTTGGTTAATCTCGTGCCAGCGACCGCGGTTACACGACAGACCCAAGATAATAGCACCGGCGTAAAGCACGACTAGACAACAGTATAACTTTTTGAGATGAAGATAGTCTGGGCTGTAAAAAGCCATAAGCCCCACGAACATTCCCCCTCAAACCCAAAACCACTTCAACTCGTGAAAATAGGAACACAAACTAAGATTAGATACCCTACTATGCCTAACCTAACACACAATTAAATCACTAATTGTCCGCCAAATAACTACGAGTTAAAACTTAAAACTTAAAAGACTTGACGGTACTTCACACCACCCTAGAGGAGCCTGTCTAATAACCGATACCCCACGATTAACCCAACCCGCCCTAGCCCAGCAGTCTATATACCGCCATCGCCAGCTCACCTTGTGAAAGAAACAAAGCGGGCTAAATAGTCACCACTAATACGATAGGTCGAGGTGTAACTAATGAGCGGGGATAAGATGGGCTACATTTTCTAATACAGAAAATACGAATAGACTACGAAAATAGAAACCGAAGGCGGATTTAGCAGTAAATTAGGGACAACAAACCTAATCGAAACGAACGCAATGAAGTGCGTACACACCGCCCGTCATCCCTGTAAAAAAACAATGAACTTCATAAACACAAAAAACTAATAAACAGGGCAAGTCGTAACATGGTAAGCGTACTGGAAAGTGCGCTTAGAAACAAAAAGTAGCTTACCTAAAGCATTCGACCTACACCCGAACGACATTAAACTATAATCTTTTTGAGCTGAAATAAATATACACAAACATCTATTCATAAACTAAACAAACCATTTGACCAACTAAGTAGATGCGATCGAACAGCAAACACACCACAAGTACCGTAAGGGAAAACACTTAAGCAAAAGACAGCAAAGGCTAGCCCTTGTACCTTTCGCATTATGGTTTAGCAAGAAAACAAGGACAAGAAGAATCATAGCCCACACCCCCGAAACCAGGTGAGCTACTTTAAAGCAGCCCACCGGGCTCACCCTTCTCTGTAGCAAAAGAGTGGGAAGACTTAAAAGTAGAAGTGAAACGCCTACCGAACCTGGAGATAGCTGGCTACCTAAAAAGGAATACAAGTTCCACTTTAGATTAAAACATAATTACTTATCACCTAAAGACAATCAATAGGGGTACAGCTCTATTGAAACAGGAAACAACCTGAATTTGAGAGGAAAAGACCAACACAAACCAGTAGGATTTTAAGCAGCCACCCAAAAAAATATCGTTAAAGAATTAACATAAAAATTTCTTAATTAATTAAAAACTCCAAACAAACTAAAGGTTAGCCCATCTACATGGACAAAATTATGCTAAAACTAATAATAAGATGACTTCTCTACACGCACCTATCCCCTAGAAACGGAATAACCACTAGCCATTAACAGACCACAATAGGAAACATAATTAAACAATACCCACACTCACACAAACTGTGACCCCAACACAGGAGCGCTAAAAAGAAAGATTAACCATTATAAAAGGAACTCGGCAAACAATGACCCCAACTGTTTAACAAAAACATAACCTTTAGCCAAACAAATATTAAAGGCAACGCCTGCCCAGTGAACAATTAAACGGCCGCGGTACCCTAACCGTGCAAAGGTAGCATAATCACTTGTCTATTAACTGTAGACCTGTATGAATGGCAAAATGAGGTTCAAGCTGTCTCTTGTAATAAATCTATTAAACTGATCCCTTAGTAAAAAAGCTAAGATAATAACATAAGACCAGAAGACCCTGTGAAGCTTAAACCAAACTATTAAACCTAATAATAACTACTTTCGGTTGGGGCGACCTTGGAAATAAAAAGAACTTCCAAACACCAATGCTTAAACACACAAATATATAGGCCCACAAGCCAACAACGACCCAGCAACGCTGATAATTGAACAAAGTTACTCCAGGGATAACAGCGCTATCTTCTTCGAGAGCCCATATCAAAAAGAAGGTTTACGACCTCGATGTTGGATCAGGACATCCTAATGGTGCAACCGCTATTAAGGGTTCGTTTGTTCAACGATTAATGTCCTACGTGATCTGAGTTCAGACCGGAGCAATCCAGGTCGGTTTCTATCTATGATATACTAAACCCAGTACGAAAGGACCGGTTTAGTAAAGCCAATACCATAAGCAAGCTTTAAAATAAAAATAAACCATCACCTTTTAAACCTAGACAAGGTTAATTAAGGGTGCACCCTTAATGATTACAATATTACTAATAAACATCACTAACTCTTTACTCTATATCCTCTCCATCCTCATTGCCGTCGCATTCCTTACACTACTAGAACGGAAACTCTTGGGGTATATACAACACCGAAAAGGTCCAAACCTTGTCGGACCTTTAGGGTTACTGCAACCAATCGCAGATGGATTAAAACTAATCACAAAAGAAGCAACAAAACCCACCCTATCATCACCCATCCTATTTACCATATCACCAATTTTAGCCTTAACCCTAGCCTTAACATCATGAGCCCCCATCCCAATACCATCAGCACTAGCCAATATAAACCTGGGCTTGCTATTTATCATAGCAATATCTGGAATATTCACCTACACCATCCTATGATCGGGGTGATCCTCTAACTCAAAATACCCTCTAATTGGGGCAATACGAGCAGTAGCCCAAATCATCTCATACGAAGTCACATTGGGTCTAATTATTATTTCAGTGGCCATTATCTCCGGGGGTTACTCATTAACACTATTCACAGAAACACAAGAACACTTGTGATTACTATTACCAACATGACCACTAGCCATAATATGATTCACATCCACCCTAGCAGAAACCAACCGATCCCCATTCGACCTAACAGAAGGAGAATCAGAACTAGTCTCCGGCTTCAACGTAGAATTCTCTGCGGGACCATTCGCACTGTTATTCCTAGCAGAATACACTAACATCCTTTTAATAAATACACTATCCACCACAATTTTTATAAATCCTGGCATAACAAACCCACAACTATTCGCAATCAACCTAATAACAAAAACAGTACTACTCACGACTATGTTCCTATGAATCCGCGCCTCCTACCCGCGATTCCGATATGATCAATTAATACACCTCCTATGAAAACAATACCTTCCCCTTACCCTGGCATTATGCCTACTTAACACATCCACCTCCACAACACTATGCGGAACACCCCCACAATGGAAGCGTGCCCGAGCAGGGATTACCTTGATAGAGTAAACACGGAGATTAAAATTTCCCGCCTCCCAAAAAAATAAAGCCCTCCGGGGACCCCCCCCCTACCCCCCCCCGCGCTTAATCCCAACTTCGACTGTAATGTACTTGACTACATTATAGTCTTTATTTCACTATGTATAATCATACATTTATGGCTTGCCCCATTCATATAAACTCGTAACCTTTCTGCAATCATCAATTAGTAAATTTTCCTATTGGACCTACCTGTTCTACCTCATTTTTTAACGTTCCACTCATATGTAAGGGTACCTATTCTTGGTAACCATGACTATCCCGCTCCGAATGGTGTCCCATGCCCTAGCCCAGCCCGTGAAATCCTCTATCCTTCCTTCCTAAATACACAGTCCTGCGTTTCACGGACATAGATCGTAACTCCTCCCAGATTGCTTTTTAAGAGGCCACTGGTTACACCTTCCAGAACATCTCAACGGCCCGGAACCATCCCTCCCTCCTAGCTTTTTAAGAGGCCTTTGGTCGCACCCTTTATCCTGGTACATTCACCCTCATGTTCTTATCACGTATGCCAGCTCCACCCCTGGTTGTCTTTTTTTATCTCTCCTTTCACCTGACACTTCGATGCTCGTTACCGTTACCCCTCACCGGGGTAGACATACTAGTCCGGGTGGCGCACGATTCTTGGCTTCGCATATTCCCTATATGGATCATCTCTTAATGCTTGTTAGACATATTTTTCTCTTGCCCTGCAATCCCCTAAATTTATTTATTATAAAATCGCCGTTGAAAACATTTTTTTTTAACCCTAAATTCAAAAAAATGAAAACAATGAAATACGAAAAACTACAATAAATACCAAAACTCCCGAAATTGAACTTAAATTTTTTACAAATTTCATCACACCACTGTGACAGCATGATATTATAAAAACTCCGGATCTAATTTTTTACTCCGGAATTCAACCTTCTTTTCGAGAGAGATTCTCCCGATGTCTAAAGAGGACCCTTTTATAATATTGGAGTTCCTCCTAGAATTTTATATATCTCCTGAAATTTTATATTAATAC